TCATTCGAATTTGATTGAAAATGAAAATTGGGCATACTCTCTCTTGGAGCTTGACCAATTACTAATTAATAGAATTCAAGTTTGCTCTTTTATTAGGTAGAATTCAAGTTTGCTCTTTTATTAGGTAGATAAAATGGTTTTTTTACACTTTTTGTTTTGATGTATTTTTCATGTATAAATGGAGATGTATAAATTATAAATATAGGACGACAAAAAAATAGGCAGAGATAGAAAAGGAAAGACGTTTTTTTTTTTTTTTACGTTTTTTTGATTTCATCAATTCGATTTATATGTCATAATAGAGCCTAATCTATCCTATAGATTTGAATGGAGATAGAAAAAAGAAAGATACCACTAAATTAAATACAAATTCTTATTTTGTTTTCTGGATAGTGTATGGACTATAAATAAAAAAAGGTTATATCATATTGTTTTTTTGTTCTAGAATAGAAGCATTTTCTGTTATTTTCCCATCTCTATTTATATGAAATTCGTATAGTAGTATATATAGAATTATAATCTAGAAAATCTATAGGAATAGCTAAATAATGACATAAAGAGACCGATCATTTTGTTTTAAAACTAGATGTCTTTGACATCCAACTATGGCACTGAATAACCTTTTTTTTGAATGGCAGTTCCAAAAAAACGTACTTCTACATCAAAAAAGCGTATTCGAAAAAATGTTTGGAAAAAGAAAGGCTATTGGGCGGCGTTGAAAGCTTTTTCATTAGCGAAATCTCTTTCTACGGGTAATTCAAAAAGTTTTTTTTACGACAAATAAATTTGGAGTAATCTGAATTGGTTTAACTCGAATCAGATACAAAGGTTTTCTTTTTTGAATATTTTTTTTTTTTTTCATTTCCGGGCTGGGGATTGTTATTTTCCCCATCGCCCGTTAGTGTTATAATAATTTGTTATTTTTATAATATTATATTCAATTTATAATATTATATTCAATTTATAATACTAAATAATTAAATAATAATAATTTTTATATTTATACTATAGCTATAGCTGAGTACATATATCTTATAGAATATATAAGAGCTTTAACTGGGTTGTCGAAACGAATCCATTAAGTTTCAATTTTGTAACTTTATGAATCATTAATTCTCTGAATTACTATATATCCTTCCCTTGCTTTCAACCAAATTGAGAAAAACCCCCTTTCTAATTTAGTGGATATACAAATAATGTATCAATTTTAAGTGATCTAAAAAAATCCTATGTTTGTATAAGAAGATCAATCAAGATCTATTTTTAGAATTCGAAATTCGAAATACTTTTTTACTTTTTTGAAGTATGGTACAATTATGACAGGAATCGAAACGCTTTTTATATAACGTAACGTGTACAACCCAATATCTAGTTGGTTTGATAAATCCTTAAAACGCAAAATCCTAACAATTAATACAAAGTTATACAAATTACATAAATCTTTTGAAATCGTTGGATGTGGTACTGAAATTGGGATCTCTCAAAATCATATTTTTTCATTCATTTATTCATTCAATTGATAAGCATTTTTTTTATAGATTCATAAAAATGATATAAAAGAATGAGAAATGAATCAGTAAAAAATTAAAATTTAAAATATTTAAAATAATAAAGAACATTTTTTTGTTGAATTTTATCTATGAATTGAAGTTCCAACTAGTTAGTTTAGTTACAATAGAGGAGTTCTCTTTTAGGAAAACACAAACTAAAAAATCTCTGTTGACGAAATAATTAAATAAAAGGATAATTAAATAAAACGATACGATAAATAATAAAGATTCTTTTTGAACCTTTTAATTGCTATTTAAACGAATTTAAACGAGTTTTTATTAATCAATTTAAATTAAATGCTTCCTAAAAAATTTGACATTTTACATTGAATTGACCCCTTCGCCTTCAATCTCGACGATTGAATAAAAAATGGGTTATTATGATTTCGAGCAAGCCGCTATGGTGAAATCGGTAGACACGCTGCTCTTAGGAAGCAGTGCTAGAGCATCTCGGTTCGAGTCCGAGTGGCGGCATAGTATCTTCTAAAAGAGATAGAATAAGTCCTATAATGAATTTAATTCCTGATTTCCATTCCATAAAATCTAGAAACCCTCGCTTTTTTCATAATTTTTATGATTTTTTCAACTTTAGAGCATATATTAACTCATATATCCTTTTCAGTCGTTTCAATTGTAATTACAATTCATTTTTTAACCTTATTCTTATTAGTCGATGAAGTCGTAGGACTATATGATTCATCAGAAAAGGGCATGATAGTTACCTTTTTCTCTATAACAGGATTATTAGTCACTCGTTGGATTTATTCAGGACATTTCCCATTAAGTGATTTATATGAATCATTAATCTTTCTTTCATGGGGTTTCTCCCTTATTCATATGGTTTCCCATTTTAAAAAGGGTAAAAATGGTTTAAGCGCAATAACCGCACCAAGTGCTATTTTTACCCAAGGCTTTGCCACTTCGGGTCTTTTAACCAAAATGCATCAATCCGCAATATTAGTGCCTGCTCTCCAATCCCAGTGGTTAATGATGCACGTAAGTATGATGGTATTAGGCTATGCAGCTCTTTTATGTGGATCATTATTATCACTAGCTCTTCTAGTCATTACATTTCGAAAAACCATAAAGATTATTGGTAAAAACAATAATTTATTAAATCAGTCATTTTCGTTTGGCGAAATCCAATACATGAATGAAAGAAGCAATGTTTTATTAAACCCTTATTTTCTTTCTTCTAAAAATTATTACAGGTATCGATTGACTCAACAATTGGATCGTTGGAGTTATCGTATTATTAGTCTCGGGTTTCTCTTTTTAACCATAGGAATTCTTTCGGGAGCCGTATGGGCTAATGAGGCGTGGGGATCATATTGGAATTGGGACCCAAAGGAAACTTGGGCATTTATTACTTGGACCGTATTCGCGATTTATTTACATACCCGAACAAATACAAATTTTGAAGGTGTAAATTCCGCACTTGTGGCTTCTATGGGATTTCTTATAATTTGGATATGCTATTTTGGAGTCAATCTATTAGGAATAGGTTTACATAGTTATGGTTCATTTACATTAACATCTAATTGAATAAAGAGGCTAAGCCTACCAAATACTAACATAGGACAGCGTATATATAAGAAAACTTATTGTAAGCGGTCAAGAACCTTTTGAATCACTCCACTACTTGATTCAAAAGGTTCTAACAAAAGCCAAAGATGTCTGATTCAAATTCAATTGAATTCTTTTACCTTTTTTTACTTAACTAAAACTTAAGAGAAGAAAAAAAGACTTCTTTTTTTTTCACTGTACAACGAACAATTTTAAAAATCATAGGATTCCTTTTTGATTTTTTGTTTTATTCATGAAAACTATCTATAAAAATAATTATATAGAATAGTTTCGACCTTCTCACCTGATAATGAGAGGACGAAATCCGGATAAATACCAATACCTATTACTGGTAGAAAGATAGAGATCGAAACAAATAACTCTCGTGGTCCAGAATCAAAAAAATAAGAACTTTGAGCATTAAATAGCTTGTATCCATAGAACATTTGACGTGACATAGCTAATGAATAAATAGGAGTTAATATCATTCCAATTGCCATTACGAAAGTAATTAGTATTTTTGGCATTAAAAAATATTTTTGGCTGGTAATTATTCCAAAAAAGACTATCAATTCTGCAACAAAACCACTCATGCCCGGTAATGCAAGAGAAGCCATGGATAAGATACTGAACATCGTAAATAGTTTTGGAATCGGAATAGCCATTCCACCCATTTCGTCGAGATAAACAAGACGCATTCTATCATAACTCGTTCCTGCCAAGAAAAAAAGTGCAGCACCGATAAATCCATGAGATATTATTTGTAAAATAGCTCCGTTGAGTCCCGTATCAGTTATAGAACCAATTCCTATAATTATGAAACCCATATGAGATACGGAGGAATAGGCTATTCTTTTTTTTAAATTCCGTTGACCAAGGGAGGTTAAAGCTGCATAAATTATTTGCATTGTACCCATTATTATCAACCAGGGAGAAAATATGGAATGAGCATGGGGTAATAATTCCATATTGATCCGAACTAATCCATATGCTCCCATTTTTAATAAAATTCCGGCTAGAAGCATACAAGTACTGTAATGTGCCTCCCCGTGGGTGTCTGGTAACCACGTATGTAAGGGTATAATCGGCGATTTGACAGCAAAAGCAATAAGAAATCCAATATAGAATATTATTTCCAGTGCGACCGGATACGATTGATTAGCTAATGTTTCAAAATTTAATGTTGGTTCATTAGAACAGTATAAACCGATACCCAAAACCCCTATTAATAGAAAAATGGAACCCCCCGCAGTGTACAAAATAAATTTTGTAGCCGAGTACAGACGTTTCTTTCCCCCCCACATGGATAGAAGTAGATAAACGGGAATTAATTCGAACTCCCACATGATGAAAAAAAGTAAAAGGTCTCGAGAAGAAAATGATCCTATTTGACCACTGTACATTGCTAGCATCAGGAAATGGAATAATCGCGAATCTCGAGTAACTGGCCAAGCCGCCAAAGTAGCTAACGTGGTGATAAATCCTGTCAGTAAAATGGGCCCTATAGAAAGTCCATCTATTCCCAATCTCCAGTAAAAATAAAAAAAATTTATCCATTTATAATCTTCCGCCAGCTGGATTAATGGATCGTCCAATCGGAAATGATAACAAAATGCATAGGTTGTTAGAAGGAGTTCGAATATGCATATATACATGGTATACCACTTAATTAGCTTATTTCCTCTATGAGGAAGAAAGAAAATTAAAGAACCTGCAAATATTGGTAAAACTACAATTACTGTTAACCAAGGAAAATAATTCGTGGTAAAGACAAGATACACTTGGACCAGAAAAACCCGTGCTAAAAAAAAAAGTCTTTTTTAGCACGGGTTTTTTCAGTAAAAAAATCAAATGGATTCAAAATGTATTCAAGTAGGGTTTTCTGGAACGTATCAATAAGCTAGACCCATGCTTCGAGTTGTTTCATGCCATAAATAAACTCGAACGCTCAAGAAATCGGTTGGACAAGCGGATTCACATCTCTTACAACCAACGCAGTCTTCCGTTCTTGGAGCGGAAGCAATTTGCTTAGCTTTACAGCCATCCCAAGGTATCATTTCTAACACATCGGTGGGGCAGGCTCGGACACATTGAGTACACCCTATACATGTATCATAAATTTTTACTGAATGTGACATGGGATCTATAAATTTTTGAACATCATAAAATTTCAATCTAGTAAACTTGTAAATGAATCATTATAGTTAAACACCAGATGAATCAACGATTTACCAGAAATTTTCTAATCAATTTCCTTCAGGATCAACTCATAAGAAAGGACCAAGATACTTTGATTTCTTACGTTTTCGAAAACAGGATGTAGATTCGAGCATATTGGACATGCTAATTAAAATTGGTGAATCTTAGAATTTAATATTATTAATATTACTTATTCAACAAAGTTGATTGATTGATACGGGTTGATTTTCTGTTACGATAAATTGAGGAAACAATAGCTGATCCAATAGCTGCTTCAGCGGCTGCAATAGCTATAACAAAAATTGAGAAAATATTTCCTTTTAATTGCCGACTATCAAAAAAATCAGAAAATATTACAAAATTTATATTAACCGCATTCAGTAGAAGTTCAAGACACATAAGGGCCCTAACCATATTTCGACTCGTGATCAATCCATAAATACCGATAGAAAATAAATAGGCACTCAAAACAAGTATATGTTCGAGCATCATTGACCAACTCCTTATCAATTTCGATTCATTTAAATATGAACAATAATTCAAGGGATTTGATTGACTAGACTAGAACAACAAGAATATATTGGAAATATATCGACTAAACGAATTTCCATTTTATACACGAACAATATTCAACTAGAATTCAAGGAAAATAGATGCGATAAGACAGAAAAAAGTTTCATTTTGATTACTTGCTATTTCTAGGCTATGTCTAGTTAGAAAGATTTATTACTGACGAGCCACAGCAATTGCACCTATCAAAGCAACTAAAAGAATTATTGAAATGAATTCAAATGGAAGAAAAAAATCTGTTGCTAAATGAATTCCAATTTGTTGACTATTACTTATCAAATCTTGTTCTATAATTTGGTTTGATCTTGTAGTCCAAATAATCCCGTACCATGATGTATCTAATATAGTAGTAATTAGCGAAACAAGAATACTTGTACAAACTAACGAAGTAAGGCCATTCCCAATGGTCCACAGATTAAAATCTTTATAATATTCTGAACCATTCATGAACATCACAGCAAATAGGATTAAAACATTTATGGCTCCCACATAAATAAGGAGCTGGGCAGCAGCTACAAAATGAGAATTTGAGAGAATATAGAATAAGGATATACAAACAAGAACCAATCCCAATGAAAAGGCAGAATAAATTGGATTGGTAAGTAATACCACTCCCAGGCCCCCTAATATAAGACCCGATCCCAGAAAAACTAAAAGAAAATCGTGTATTGGTCCAGGCAAATCCATTATATAGAGATAAATAAATCGAAATGCTTTTCATGATCTTATTGATCCGACCAGGAATTTTTGTTTATGATATGTTCCTAATTGAATAAAATCCTAATCTATTAGATCTATTAGGTGTGAATTGATCTAAGTACAATTATTGGACAGTTTTGTTTTTGATTCTTTTTTTTTGTTTGTCCGAAAGGTTTTTTTTTTGAAACTATATATTTCGAAATAATTACGAATATATTAATCGATTTTCAATAAAAATGAATTCGAAATTCTTATCAACCAGTTAATTTGTAATTTCATTTTTATTTATTGACCAAACAAAGAGAAAGGAGAAAGGCCTCATTCTTTTAATTTAAACCAAACATTCTTTTAACTTAAACCAAAACGGAACCTTATAAAGAATTGGAAATCTATCTTTAATAGAATAGGAGGTTTACTTACTCAGTTTTTCTTTGAGGCGAATTCAAAATTGTTCGAATTGTATAATCGTCAATTACTGACATCGGTAAACGGCCCAAAGCAATTTGATTATAATTCAATTCGTGACGGTCGTAAGTAGAAAGTTCATATTCTTCAGTCATTGATAAACAATTTGTTGGACAATACTCAACGCAGTTACCACAAAATATACAAATTCCGAAATCAATACTGTAATTAAGCAATCGTTTTTTTCGAATATCCGTTTCAAATTTCCAATCAACAACAGGTAGATCTATAGGGCATACACGAACACACACTTCACAAGCAATGCATTTATCAAATTCAAAATGGATTCGCCCGCGGAAACGCTCCGATGTGATTAATTTTTCATAAGGGTATTGAATAGTTACGGGTAAACGATTTGCGTGGGATAAGGTAATCATGAAACCTTGACCAATGTACCTTGCTGCTCGGACTGTTTGGTGGCCATAATTCATGAACCCAGTTACCATAGGAAACATATTGTGAATATCGATGAATATTTTTATGTTTGTTTCTTTCTCTTGTTTGAACCAAGTCATGAATCTTATATTCTTTTTTTCTTTACAGTGAAAGAAGTTGGAAAGAAGTTGTTAATAATAGATTACCGAGAGAAATGGGTAAAAGAAATTTCCATCCAAGATTTAATAATTGGTCCATTCTTAACCTAGGTAAAGTCCATCTTGTTGCGATAGAAATAAACAAAAACAAATAAGTTTTAGCTAATGTAATAAAGATACCAATTGTCGTTCCAAAGATTCCATTCATTTTATTTATTTCAAATAGCTCAGGGACGAATACGTACGGAATGGAAATATTCCACCCCCCCAAGTAAAGAACTGTTATAAATAACGAAGAAAGTAATAGATTTAGATAGGAAGCAACGTAAAATAAACCAAATTTTATACCCGAATATTCGGTTTGATACCCTGCTACTAATTCTTCCTCGGCTTCTGGTAAATCAAAAGGTAATCTCTCACATTCTGCTAGAGAAGAAATTAGAAAAACGATAAACCCTATTGGCTGACGCCACAAATTCCATCCCCAAAAACCATATTTTGATTGCGCCTCAACTATATCAACTGTACTTGAACTGTTAGATAATTATAGTCGATGATAACATCACTGTTTCCATCGCTAGTCCAAAACCGTACATGAGGTTTTCAACTCATACGGCTCCTCGTGGGTCACAAATAAATTTAAGGACCGAATCCGTATTATTTATCTTCGTATGGTTGTAGAATAGATAGAGAAAAAATGGATTGGAAGGTCCAAAATTATACCACTGGAATTCTGTCTGCTATATTATGACGAAAAAAAAAGTGCTTCGGAATTGATCTCACCCCGTTAATAATTTCAATTTTTATTTGTTGAGTAATAACTTAAGCCTTCAATAAAATACTTCTTGTAGAAATATCAATAGATATTTCAACCCATTGTTTTCGATTACGAAAAAAAAATGAAACATTACATTAGCTCATAAATCATGACATGGCTTATAGCTCTCTCTATATATATGAAAGAAAGAAAAAAAAAATTTTCTGTTTTATTCTTTATTGTTTTTTTTTTTTCGTTCCTATTCTTCTTTCTGATCTGAGAAAACTACGAATGGGGGCTTAAACTAAAAAATAGTAAAGGATTATTTCGTTCCTGATAGTCATTACTTTAATCGGTGGATAGGAGCATACTCTGGACCGGAATCGTGGGGAGTACTGCCTACTCATTTCTACTAATTTTTAGCCCCAATTAGTATTCTTTTTATGTTATCCAGAAATATCCTTTTAGTTTTATATAATTTACATAATCTCCATTACTAATCCTTTGTGTATTTTGGTGTTCCTAATCATCCACTCATTTTTTTTCTTCAATCCCCCGTTTGCTTGGCAATACATGTATGGGAATCCATACAAAGGATAGCGAAAACTATATACGGTTGATCTTTTGAGCCCGCTTCAAGCTAGATTGACTAATCAACCCGTCTTGGGGTAAAGACTTCTTCCTCTTATGTTTTCTTCCACTTAACTCTTGTACATAGGAAATGAGATTCAATTTTTTTTTGTTTAATTTACTGCGAATTTATAAGCTGCTTTCTTTATCAACCTGAAGGATAATAAAAAACGAAGATATCTATTCAATCCATTCAGCTCATTTTCTAGAACGAAAGGAATAGGGAAAAGAAAAGTTTCTATTTCAACGATTTCAACGAATCGCACGTAGAGATATTGATAAAACACATAGAGTTAATGGTATTTCATAACTAATCGATTGAGCAGCAGCTCGCAGACCACCTAAAAAGGAATATTTATTATTTGATCCGTATCCTGACATAAGAAGTCCAACAGGAGCAATACTTGAAATCGCAATCCATAAAAAAATACCGATATTGAGATCGGCTAAAATGAGGCGAGAGCTAAAAGGAATTACTGAAAAACTTAGTAAAATTGATATGACTGCTATAGACGGTCCAATACTGAATAAACGAGTATTTCCTCTAGATGGAAGAATATTCTCTTTGAAAAGCAGTTTTGTTCCATCTGCTAGAGCTTGAAGAATTCCCAAAGGACCAGCGTATTCAGGCCCAATACGTTGTTGTATTCCTGCGGATATTTCTCTTTCTAACCATACAACTACTAGTACACCTATTGTGATTCCCAATACAAGAGTCAAAATAGGGACAAACATCCATATGATCCCATAGACCTCTTTTAAAGATTCCAATCTGTAAAAGGAATTGATATCTTGTACTTCTGTTGTATAAATTATCATTTCAACGATCAACTTCTCCCATAATGATATCTATGCTACCTAGTATCGTCATAATATCAGCCAATTTCATTCTTTTAACTAACTGAGGAAGAATTTGCAAATTGATAAAACCTGGCGGGCGAATTTTCCATCTCCAAGGAAAACCACTTTGATCCCCTATCAGAAAAATTCCTAATTCTCCTTTTGGGGCTTCCATTCTCGCATAAAGTTCTTGTCTCGGTAATTCAAATGTGGGAGAAGGTTTTTTACTAATGAATCGATATTCAAAATCATTCCATTCTGGATCCCTTTTTCGATCAAAGCATCGGATTTCTAAATTCTCATAGGGACCCCCCGGAATGCCTTCCAGGGCTTGTTGAATTATTTTTATGGATTCCGTCATTTCACTGATTCGGACTAAATAACGAGCTAATGAATCTCCTTCTTTTTGCCACTGGATTTCCCAATCAAATTCGTCGTAACACTCATAATGATCAACTTTACGAAGATCCCATTTGATTCCAGATGCTCGTAGCATTGGGCCGGATAAACCCCAATTTATTGCTTCTTCTCCACCAATAACGCCTATCTCTTCAACTCGTTCTAAAAAAATAGGATTTCGCGTAATAAGTTTTTGATATTCAACAATTCCTGTTAAAAAATAATCGCAGAAATCCAAACATTTATCTATCCAGCCATAAGGTAGATCGGCCGCTACTCCTCCGATACGAAAATAATTATGCATCATTCTCATACCGGTGGCAGCTTCGAATAGATCATATACTACTTCTCTTTCTCTGAAAATATAGAAAAAGGGGGTCTGTGCGCCAATATCTGCCATAAAAGGTCCAAGCCATAATAGATGAGAAGCTATACGACTCAACTCCAACATAATTACTCTGATATAGCTGGCTCTTTTAGGGATTTGAATATTGCCCAACTGTTCTGGTCCATTTACGGTTATTGCTTCCGTGAACATAGTGGCTAAATAATCCCAACGCGTTACATAAGGCAAATATTGTATAATCGTTCGGTTTTCCGCAATTTTTTCCATTCCTCTGTGTAAATAACCTAATATGGGTTCACAGTCAACAACATCTTCACCATCTAGAGTAACGATGAGACGAAGAACACCGTGCATTGATGGGTGGTGAGGTCCCATATTGACTATCATAAGGTCTTTTTCTGTAGCTGATAGATTCATAAGTTTTTCCTCGATTCATTCTTACATGAATTGTTGAAAACGAAAAGAAGTACATCAAAATGAAAAATCTAACAAATCGACTAATTCCAAATTTTCAAATTAACGATTTTTTGATTCCCGAATATCCAACTCACTAATTAATTCTTTATAACGTATTTTATTTTTCTTTGCTAAATAAGACAGCAGCCGTTGACGTTTTCCTAGAATTTGACGTAGACCTCTCTGAGATAAATAGTCTTTTTTGTGCAATTCCAAATGCGAAGTAAGTCTTCGTATCTTATTGGTGAAACTGATTATTTGAAATTCAACAGACCCCTTGTTTTCTTCTTTTTTTTCTTGCAAAATAACTGAGATGAATGAATTTTTTACCATAAAACAAAATTTTCTCTCCCCCTTTTTTTGAATGTGAATTTTACCGATCAGTAATAATAATACCAGTCATTTTGATATGCACAATGATTTTAAGTTCGTTATGAACTTTATAATTTTTTCAAATAAAATTAATCAATCCGGTTTTCAATTTGATTCGTATAGGGATACAAAAGAGTGCTACATTTCTACAAAAGAGAAAATTTTAGAGTTCAAATAAGAGGATTGATTTTGTTGATTCATTTGTCGATCAAATTGATATGTATGTCATTAAATTAGTATCATGTCTCAGAAGGGAATGGAAGACGATCCTTGTGCCCATCTATTTGTTTTCATATACCCGACACGGTCCATATACCCGACACGGTCCATACATAATATATGGGAAAATGGACCATTAACGAATTTTCAAACGTGGATACATATGTATCCTTACCATACTGAAACGACTGCCATTATTAGTATTAAACCAATAGCGATTCATACAAGCTAAATCTTCTAATCGATAATTGGGCCAAAGAAAGAACTTTAATTTAATTAGTTTCTTTTTATCACTATCAAGATGTTTGTTTTTATTCAAAACTTGACCACAATTTTTTACATTATTTAAAAATACTGGATTTCTATGCATACCATTTTTATCCCTTGAATTGAAAGAAATTCGAATTCGCAATTCTCGCCGGTGGTTAGTGGATAAAATATTTTCAGGAACAAACAAATCATAATGATTTTTGTCTTTATTTTCAGTCATTTTTTGATGTCTTGCAATGGATTCATCAAAATTCTTTTTATCAATATAGTTTTTTTCTTGGTATCTTTGATTAATTTGTTGTTTATTTTTATGAACCAATGAAATACTTATAGTTTGATATAGAATAAATTGTCCATCATTTTTGACAGACAGACGAACTGGCTCGATAATCAATATTCCTTTTTTCAGTAATTCTCTAAAAGTTAAAGCCTTCTGACTCATCAAAATATCCAGATTCAGTTCTCCCCTGTGAATAGAGGATATAACAATTTCGTTTGGATTTATCAGTTTAAGCAGTAAACTAGATGCTTTGATATTATTGATTATTCTTTTGTTTAAAGACTTATCCCATCTCAATTGAAAATGCAAAGACCTTTTTAGGAAGAAAGCAAGCTCCGCTTTCGTGTTGCTCTTGGATTGTTTTTTCTTTCTATGTTTTTTTCTGTCTGATTTACCATAATCTTCTTTAACATCTTTTTCTTGGTTTGATAGAACGGATCCAAAATTTCCTTGTTTTTGTGCATCTGATACAAGATCCCCTTCACCGATGGGTTCTTTTTCTTCTTGATTTCGATTCTCTAATGCAAGAATTTTTTTTTCATTCGGTGCTGTAAGGGGGTCCCTTTTTTTATTGTCAATAATCTTTTTATTAATGTTTCCATTTCCATGAAAAGTTAAAAGAAGTAATTTTATTGGTATGATCCATGGTTTAACCTTATATGCATTATATAGTAGCACAAATTCTGGGAAGAACCAAAGTCCCAGATTCGCTATAGGATAACTTAGTATTTCTTCATTCATTCCCATCCAATCAAAAGGGCTTCTTTTTTTCTTGGATGGGTTGCTTTCTTGATCTTGATAAATTGTGAAATAAAAAGGGTTCCCCTTATTAATTTTATCAATTTTTTGAAACTTATTAACCACAGTCTTAATATTTTTGTTACTCTTGGTACTGGTATTGACCCAGGACTCAATATCGGCCTTATTTCTAAGACAAAAATGAAGAATTCGCCAATTAAAAAATTTTCTATGCGAAAATTTCCCCATATTATCTAGAATATCGTCTTCTCCTAGATAATTATGGAGAGGGATATCCCCCAGTGTATCAAAAAAGTTTCGTTTATCCATGTTGTAATTATAAGAAATCTCTTTCCTCTTATTTACTTGGAATGGCGATCCATAAGTATATGAGTCCCTCTTATCTTGATAATTAATAGATTTATATGATAAAAAATCATATCCATAGTGTTTTTTAAAATTCGATTTTTTATATTTTTGTTCTTGATTCAGTTTATATTCTTGATTCAGTAATGAATTCGCTTGAAAATCATTTTTTTTTTCGTAATGAATTAATCTTTCTTTTTCATCTGAATCCCATTTTGTTAAATCTTTATTTTGAGCCATATAGTGTTGATTGACTCTATTTCGCCAATGTCCTGGTACTAATCTAAGCCATCTACTCTGAAATAAATCGTATTGATAATGACTCCTTAACCAGTTTTTCCATTCATTCATTCCAGAATGCCAAAAGATTTTATGTCTTAACCAATAATGATGTCTTAATCTGGAATGAGATATTCCTTGTTCTTCAAAATAATCTTTTATTTCATTTTTCAGAAAAAGAGATGTTCCGTGATATTGAAGGATAGGTTTGAATTTATAAAAACTAATAACTTGGGTTTGTGATAATTTGTAAAATACATATGCTTGTGAGAGGGAGAATAAGTCACAAAAAGCTTTTGCATTTTTATTTCTAATACTAATATTAGAAATATTAGAAAGTGAGTTTTGTAGAGTTGCAATAAAATGAATTGTATTTTTAGTTGTTTTATTAATTCTTTCTTGATTTGCTTCATTATTGTAAATGAGTTTCTCAATTTTTTTTTTTGTTGATTCACAAAAAAGTTGTGTACTGGTTCTTGGAATATTAATGATATATCGAATAATATCTATGTATATCTTTTCAATGAAAAATTTTATAAAAAAATAGAATTTACGGATTAATCGAATATTTCTTCTTTTTAATATTTGCCAAAATTTTTTTGATGATTCTAATATTTTATCCTGATAACTTATTTTGTTAGAACTAATATTTATTTCTTGAGTTATAAATTCGTTTTTCTTGTCTTTTATAATTTTTTCTATTTGATTTTTGATTGTGTTTGTTCTCTTAGTCAGATCTTTTATTTTTTTTTCTGTTAATGAATAATTTGCCCACTCCCGAGATTGAATTTGAAGGGATAATTTGTGAATCATCTTATTACTGATTAGCGAATCTTTTTTTGTTTCGCCCAATTCATATATTTCTCTCAACCTAAAAAATGGAATTGGATTCCTTTTTGAAAGTTCTTTTATTATTCCCTTTAGAAATAGAATACTTTGAGTGATCCATTTTTTTGTTTCTTTTGAGACTTTTCGAAACAATTTTGTTCTTTCTTTTAAAATTGTTAAAGCTATAAAACAGTTAGCTTTCAATTTTTTAATTTTTTTTTTTAGTTCTTTAAAAATAGGCTCAAAAAACGAACGCCGTTTTCGAGGAGAACCGAAAGGTAGTTCAGTTTCCATTCCCCAAACTGTTAAAAAGCAAAAATCAATCTTTTTACCTTTCGTTTTTTTCATTGGATCTTTATGAGAGGTTTCTAGTTTAAATCTGTGCCAAGGTTTCAGGCAAAAAGTAAATAGGATCTTTATCTGAATACCTTCTCTTAACCAGTTTTTTGGCAATTCTGTTTGGGATAATGGGACACCATCATAAGTGCATTTAACATGCATTTCTCGATTCCAATCCTTGAAATCCTCGGACCACTCAGGCAATTGGAATAATAACATACGGGCAGTGTTTTTAGCTATTATCAATGAAGGTAAGATAATATATTTTCTAAGAATCGATTGTGTTATTAACAGGAAGC